TTACAGGAGAATAGAAGAAATCATACTTTCATACAATATCTTAATTGAATTCTATGTAATGATCAATAAATTTAGTTGAATTCTATATCTATATGTATCAACATCCTACTAACCATATATTCTATACATATTTGAACTGGAGTTGACAAACAACCAATACCAATTTTATTGTTTCTTAGTTTAGATTATAAATTGAAATGGGGCGTGGCCAAGTGGTAAGGCAACGGGTTTTGGTCCCGCTATTCGGAGGTTCGAATCCTTCCGTCCCAGAGGACTTTTATGCTATTGCTATAGATAATGGAGTGATCAGGAGTAAATAAGTATTTCAGTATTAACGTAAATATCTGTTCGAATCTCATTAATAAATGATAAAGTTCCATAATATAAATATATTTTTATAACATATTTTTTTTTATGTTATGGAGCCAATGTCTTTTTTTATTTCATTTTTTTAGGTATTTCGTGGTTGATTCTAATGAAAACTTGTAAATCTATGGAACGATTGAGGCAGGGATGATTTATCCCATTCCTTTTATTCACTTTATGACAAGATTTGATTATTGAAATATTACTCAACCCCATCCCTATGTTAAACAAAATACATATAAACATATCAAATAAGGAACTATTCAGCTTATATGGTATATATCGTTCTATTTCAATGCGAATAATTTTTATATTATTATTTTCGTAATCAGATGAAAAGAATAAATATTCAAATCTTTACTTATATCATTTCATTTTTTGATCCACTTTGGAAAAAAAAATTGGATTATTTCTTCTTTATCTTTGATCGATCTATTTATCTATATTAAAATCAGTGATGAGTCAAGGAAAGACTTATCGGATTAAACGTGCTGCTTATTGGCGAATTTTATTCAAAGAAGATAGTATTTCTAAATAGGAAACTTTTTCAATTAGAGATATTTATTATTAATAAATAATTAATAAATAATTCCTTGTCAGTTGAATCTTTGGTACTGAAAAAGTAGGAAATAGGTTAATCTATCCTATTTAGTCACTTGAAGATGCAGGGTCAATAAGTTATTCGTTTATATATAGTTATAATTATATCTTCTTTCTACTATAATTTTCTATTATATATATATATATATACTTTTTATGTATGTTAAAATATATTTATGGATGTTAAAGATCTTGTTTTGCTAAGACTTTTTCATAAAAATTGTTCCACATACACATATCATATTCATATTTTGAAATAAAAAAATAAAAAGTATAGATTACGATGTCTATGTACAACTGAACCAATGACTATTCATGATTCCATAATTGAATCAATTCCATACTGGTTCCAAATTAGAGGAATGTGATGGTAAAACTTCGTTTGAAACGATGTGGTAGAAAGCAACGTGTGACTTGAAGGATACGGTCCGTTGTGGATTTTTTTTATACCCACCATTTTATTTTCGATTTATCGAGGAATGAAGGTGCTCTTGTCTCGACATCGTTTGTTCTGTTACACCCGAATCCTTCGTTTTTTGTTGGGTTGTAAATAGTCTACGATGGAGTTCGAGTCGAAAGGATTTATTAATTTCTGGGGGGCAAGGATCTAGGGTTAATGCCAATCAATCAATTGGAACAACTTCGTAAACGGATCCTCTATATATAAATATAATAATATATATAGAAATAAAAACGGATCCAATCCAATTTCAACAAGTTTTGTTTTTGAATTGATCAAACTTTTTCGATTCAAAGTGTATTACGCGGGAATCAACTGTCCATCGGATTCTTTGATATAAAGAAATCAAAGTTCAAATCAAAGGGTATGTTGCTGCCATTTTGAAAGTATTAAGAAGCGCCGAAGTAATGCCTAAACCCAATGATTTAAAATAAAGATTAAAGGATCCAAGAACAAGTAAACCCATTTTAATTGTCTCGATAATCTCAATAACTGGATCATACAAATCTAATTTTAAACGAGACAAAAAAGAGGGTAAAGACCACTCAATAAAAGACCACTCAATAAATGAAATTGACTAAAGCGAAGAATTTACTTTTGAGTTATTTGAGAGTTATTCAACTTGAGTTATGAGTACGAATGGTTTCTTTTCAATTTTTAGGAAGGACAAAAAACGACTGAAATTAAAGTCTAATTGATTTTCTAGGTTCATTTGTCATTTAATTTATTAGAATAGAATTCCATACATAGACAAAACTTCGAATCAAATCATTTTTTCTCGAGCCGTACGAGGAGAAAACTTCCTATACGGTTCTAGGGGGGGTATTGTTCATCTACATCTATCCCAATGAGCCGTCTATCGAATCGTTGCAATTGATGTTCGATCCCGAAGAGATGGAAAAGATCTTAGAAAAGTTGGGTTTTATGATCCAATGAATAATCAAACTTATTTAAATGTTCCTGCTATTCTATACTTCCTTGAAAGGGGCGCTCAACCTACAGGAACTGTTCATAATCTTTTAAAGAAAGCGGAAGTTTTTAAAGAACTTCCGTCTAATTAAACGAAATTCAATTTAATTTAAAAAAATACCAAGGGGGGGTAGCGACTTATATATAACTTTGTATAATTTTTCTTTACTAATTTTTTTGACCCCCCTCCTGCTCGATTCGTATCTAGTTTTCATTCCTTCCGTCGAATCCGATCCGATGGTGATGGTCTAGAACGATAAAACTTTAGTTTATTGATTACAAAATTCAGGCATCTCCTTCAATTGTGCAATTTTCATTACAACTCGACTAACCAATAAGGAATCAAGCCTACTTATTCCACTTAGATTGATGAAATACAGTATGTACTAAAAAATACGTATTTTTTTTTCAATTCTTCCTTATTTATTATTCCATTTCTACTTTTTTGTATATCTGTAGATTAGGTATGTATTGACAATCAAAGACAATTTTGAATATTATTGCATTGAAGTTATTTGAATTTAAAAAAAAGATTTTAATAGCAAGCTATTTTGTTTTTTTTTCCACTATATTCTTTTCTCAAAATTGAGAATATTGACAACAGTGTATCGAACAAATATAATTCATCGTGATAAGTGAAGTGGGTTCATTTGGTTCTGTCCATAGGTTTTTTTACTTTAAACTAACTCATTTGAGAATTCTTTTTTTATCTGAGAATTTATTGTATGTTGATCTAATCAATTCATTTTTATGTTTCGAATCCATTATAAAATATTTTTTTTTTAGATTTGTTAGCTCAATTATTTGATTAGCCCGTATAATCTCTTTTCTTTATTATTGAAATTTAATTTCATTGATGTACCTATATACCCTTTGTTGAGATTATGTTTAATCTATATTTAATTCGGGTTGCTAACTCAACGGTAGAGTACTCGGCTTTTAAGTGCGGCTAGAATCTTTTACACATTTGGATGAAGTGAGGAATTCGTCCATACCATTGGTAAAGTTTGGAAGACCCCGACTGATCCTGAAAGGGAATAGACGGAAAAAAAAGCATGTCGTATCAATGGAGAGTTCTGAGGATATTTCATTCTTATCGGATCGGTACAAAACCTTGTTCGAATTCTTGGAACGGAACGAGTTAGGTCGAATGAATAAATGGATAGGGCCCTATGGCTTCAATTAATTATCAGAAAGAAAAAGGAACCAACTTCTGTTCTAACTTTGAATAAGTTCCCGATCTAATTAGACGTTAAAAATAGATTAGTACCTGATACGGGAAGGACTTCTCCCCATGAGGGGATTCTATATTTTTTTAATGAATCCTAACTATTTATATTCTTATTATGGAATCGAGGTGTGTGTAAAAGAAGAAGTATATTGATAAAGAAAGTTTTTTCCGAAATCAAAAGAGCGATTAGCTTTAAAAGATAAAGGATTTCTAACCATCTTTTTATCCTATAACATAGACGAATTAAATGAAATGTAAAAAAAAGAGAGGGTAGAGAATCTATTGATAAGTTTACTTGTCTCCGGGTATCTATTCTTACTAGAATACCCTGTTTTGACTGTATTGCACTATGTCTTATTTGATAACCCTAAAAATTTTCTACCCTTTTGCTCAAATTGAAATTCAAATGGAGGAAATCAAAAGATATTTACATCTAGAGAGATTTCAACAACATGACTTCCTATATCCACTTATCTTTCAGGAGTATATTTATGCATTTGCTCACGATCACGGTTTCAATAGATCGATCTTTTCGGCAAATCCGGGTTATGGCAATAAATACAGTTTACTGATTGTGAAACGGTTAATTACTCGAATGTATCAACAGAATTATTTTATTTTTTCTCCTAATGATTCTAATAAAAATTCCTTTTTGGGACAAAAAAATAATTTGTATTCTCAAATCATATCAGAGAGGTTGGGATTTATTGTGGAAATTCCATTTTATCTACGATTATCTCTAGAAGGGAAAAAGAAAAAGGTAGTAAAATCTCAAAATTTACGATCGATTCATTCAATATTTCCCTTTTTAGAGGACAATTTTTCACATTTCAATTTTTTCTTAGATATATTCATCCCTCATCCTGTCCATGTGGAAATCTTGGTTCAAACTCTTCGCTATTGGGTAAAAGATGCCTATTCTTTGCATTTATTACGATTCTTTCTCAACGAGCATTGTAATTGGAATAGTTTTATTACTCGAAAGAAAGTCAGTTCCTCTTTTTCAAAAAAAAATAGCAGATTACTCTTATTCTTATATAATTCTTATGTATGTGAATACGAATCCATTTTCGTCTTTCTACGTAACCAATCTTCTCATTTACGATCAACATCTTGTGAAGTTCTTCTTGAACGAATCTATTTCTATCTAAAAATAGAACGTCTTGTGAACGTGTTTGTTAAGGTTAGCAATTTTCAGACGAACCCATGGTTGGTCAAGGAATCTTGCATGCATTATGTTAGGTATCAAAGAAAATATATTTTGGCTTCAAAAGGTACGTCTCTTTTTATGAATAAATGGAAATGTTACCTTATAACTTTTTGGCAATGGCATTTTTCGCTGTGGTTTAATCCAAGAAGGATTTATATAAACCA